TTTACATGTGAAAAAAGTTAGGACTAGTGAGTAGTTCTACTGAAACGGTTTCAAAGTATTAAAAGCCTTACAGGCCTGCCTGATGGAGACTACTTCATAGGGATCGATCCGGAATACCGCTTTATTATCAGGGAAGGATTACTTTCATTATGACTACACATTGCTTTTAAGCCGAATGCATGTTACGAAATGCAGTGATACGGAAACTCTTTTTATGGTTCTAATCCATGCGCATAGTCGCACTCATGAGAGTCTCTTTTCTTGTAAATGAGGACCACCTATCCTTTCCGAAATCGACAAAAAGTATGCTTTCAAGGGCAGTCTACTAATCGGTAAGCATTCCTTTAGGGCATTCATCCAATGTGGAATGTCTGGTGTCTACCGTACTTGAAAAGACTTCCTTTGGTCGAGTACCTTCGTTCCTTTAGAACCTCTTCCTGGCTACTCCACCCCAAGTCGGGATGGGTGCCACAAACACAGCTTGTACTGGCTTCTCCTATCTTTCCATTTGAAGGAGTCTATCCCACTGCTTAAGTATGACAAATGTCTGACACTACTATATCGGACGTAAAGTCTTGCCCGGCCTCACTGAGTGGATCTGGTGCCCACACCGTAGCTAGTCCTCTTAGCTTTATTGGAGCAGGTGCCCAAGCTTCTTTGGCTAAAGCACATCTCCTGTCTGAACCCTTGACCTATTTGAAAGACAAATGCACAAACCCAAATTGAAGAAAGAGATGCTCGAGTCTCTTACGCCATCCTAGGCGGTTCTCCCGTAGCGTCTCCGCCGGCTACTTTCTAAGGTTCAGGGTTGTCTGCCTATCCTAGGTGACCATCTTCGTCTACTACAACGAGGGGTGTGTGCCATAGAGTGTGGTACAGGTGTCACCAGTCCCAGACAGATTTGTTTATGATCTCGTCAACTCGGAACTCATAGCTGCTAGCAACTCCTAGCTACAACTAGAACTCCTTAGCTACTAAAACAAGAGCTCTTTCACTCGGGCTACTTTTATTTCTTATTGGGCAAGTTCCATTGTTCGATACCCTAACTATAGTAAGTAGCTTAATCTGTCGAGAAGAACCATCCCTACCGGAAAGGGGCAAGAGCACCTTTTGAACGGATTCAGGTCGGTCTGCTAATGTAGCTTGTTGCTTCTTTGAAGCGTATGGGGCAGCTTGTACCCTTGTTCTGGTTGCAGCTCGAAGCGTAGATCTGCTTTCAGTTGGTCTCGTTGAACCAGTGGATTCAGAATCTGTCAGATAGATGGGAAGTGACTAAGTATGGTTCAGTTCACGAAAAAACAGAATAAGCTTATAGAGGGCGGCTCGCCCGACGAATGTCAAACAACTAAAATATGTGGCTCAGTCTTTACTACACAGTTATAATAGCCAGACTCAAAAGTAGGCGAACGCTCATGCTTATACTCAGAAGGGACTATGGCTATAGTACTAACTGCCTCCTTAGCCCCGGTAGACCCGGCTGCTTTTCTGCCTTAGTTCTGTAATTGACGGCTTCGCCACCTATGCTCGACATTAGGAGAGAGTTGGGGCCTCGCTCCTTAGCCTTGGCTAGTTCGGCCTACTACCTTTCCTTAGTAGTCTCCACAGCGGACGTTCATAACCAAGATCTCACTTTCTTCGACGAAGTTCTTCTATAACCTTAGCTTGCCTTATTAGTTAGTCCCGTACTCAAGGTCAGTAGAGCGGGAAGAAATTAACCAAGCAAAGGATACTGAAACCGATGAAGCAAACAACGGCTACCAGAAGAGTGTCATCCGGGACAGTTGCGAGAAAGCAATTCTCGATAGAGGAGAGTACAACAGAAGACAGGGCCAGACGAGATATTGAAAGGCTTGAATGGACAGGTAAGGAGCAGACTGATTTCACCTACCAGGCACAGGACTTATTGGCTTAAGAAGCAAGCCAAAGCTTTAGAAGAGTCGCCCGGTCATCCCTTGTTGCTTGCTTTGGGCTCATCCGGTCTCTTCGATATGCTATGAAAGATCTCTCCTCCCGTTAAACACTCGGGTATAGGTAGACTGAGGAGTTAGGGGCTGGCAGTTAACCATTTGCTATGTGGAATTCCTTTTCTAAAAGTATGATTCCCGTCCCTTTGTCGGAAAGGGTATCCACTCTTGCAACAGTCGTAATTGGTCTTTCCTGTATTCAGGACTCGGGCTATATGCCCTCCTTTCGATAGTGAAAAGCTTTTGAAAGCCCTCAAATAGGCCTTTTCTTTTAGACCGGATCTCTCATTGGTCTTGTCAGTTTGGTTTTGCCATGAACAGTTTATGCTCGTGCGGGCCAGGAGTATTACATAATGGGGGGACAGTTTTTCTCGTATCTGGGAGCGCTTTTCTGAAAGGGTAGTAATATTTCAGGAATCGAGCATTTGTAGGAGGAATGATTTGTCCGTCGTCCATGGTGATGAGCAGGTATGCTCCATTTGAGTAGACTTTTTCGATGACGTAGGGGCCTTCCCATTTAGGCTCTAACTTCCCCC